ATATCACAATTGATCACTAATCCAAGACCAGAATATTCAGAGGACTCTTCTGATCAAACAATAAATTGTCAGCAAAGTTGTTTCTTTTTTGTTTTCTTGAAATCCAAAGAATTTTGATTACTTTATACATAGGTCATCGATTCAACATTGGATAAAAAATGAGGGGAATCCTCATTTTTGGCATTTTTTTTGCAAAAAAAGAAAAAAAAAAATGAAAGGTTCAAATCATTTTATCGACATGAGTGTTATATATCGAAAAAATAAATTCGGTAGTAAAATATTAACATAATAGTAGAAAGCGTACTATCCTGTGCCCGGACTTGAAACAAACGGTTTAGCTTTAACCATGTTAATGGTCCCCCATTATTGGTTCGTAGAGGATCAAAGTGGATTTACCAATGAATGACGAAATGCTATGGTTCTTCAATATGATTTTTAAATTTAGTCATAAGTAATTCGCGAGATGATGCACCTTTTTTTTCGTAGTTATAACTAGAAAAGTACAGTTGGTTGTATCCAACCTATTCTTGAAATAAACAACCCGCACACACTCCCTTTCCAAAAAAAATCAATACACCAAGCACTACACTTAGATTTATTGGATTTGTTGCTAAAATATCGGTATTCAATCCGAAACTCCCCGCAGATGGCCAGTAACCCAAGGAAATGAAAGAATCGGTTATATTTTTCATATTATCTCCTTTTCTAGATAAAATGAATTATCTATTTTTTATTTATTTATATGTTTCTTTTTGACTTCCTCTTTATAATTTTGAAATTGATAAATAGAATTGAAAAAGAAATCCATTTATAAATGGATTTCTTTTTCAATTGACAATTTCCAAAAAACAATAAGAACTATACTTATTATATTAGAATTAGGTGCCAAGGTTGATGTCAATTGCTTTTCCTTTGTTGGAACAATTTCTAAAATGAGTTCCATTGAACCTTGAATTAAGAAGAGGAAAGAGTCACTACGCTAATTCCTCATCCACAAATAAGTCTCTCCCCATACATAGGGTATTGTACCAACGAATAAATAATTGTAAGAGTGAAAGGTTCATAAAATTAAAAAAAAAAACACGAACAGAAAGTTCAAAGAAATAAAAAAAAAATACATAGTGTTTGTTTTTTTTTTTAGGATTCAAATTAAACAAAAGGATTTGCAAATAAAAGTGCTAATGCTACAACCAATCCATAAATGGTTAAAGCTTCCATAAAAGCCAGACTAAGCAATAAAGTCCCTCGTATTTTTCCCTCCGCCTCAGGTTGTCTGGCAATACCTTCTACAGCTTGGCCTGCAGCAGTACCTTGACCAATCCCAGGCCCAATAGAAGCAAGCCCTACGGCCAACCCAGCAGCAATAACGGAAGCGGCAGAAATAAGTGGATTCATGATAAGCTCCTCACACCAAAATAAAGAAATGGTTAATGATACAATCAACCAATAAATTATAACTTATTATTCCATTGCTAAGATTTATACAGTCGAAGTAACTAAAAACTCCGAATTGAAGTAATAATATGATTGAATCATCAGAACTATTTGAATATCTTTTTTTTTTTAGTTCCTATTCATCCACGTAGTTTTTGTGAATCCATACTATACTCTTTTCATTCTTCCATTTTTTTTTTTTTTCTTGATTGAATCTCGGTATTCATTCAATAGTCAATTCACAACTACAGACGAAACGGAAGGACTTCAACTAGAATCCATATCTAAATTCCCAGTACTAGAGCATATCTTTAGTTCATATAAAACTAGTTAATACCTAATATCACATATACTTGTGTTTCTTACCTAATGTAAACCTATTATTCGTATTTTAGAGTCAATCGGATTCGAGAACCAGTCTTATAAACATACACAAGTGTTGTCTTATAGTAATTCGATTCAATACGTCTAATTCGATTCCACACTCCCCTAACAAATACATTTTTTTTTCATATCTTTTTTTGTAAATCCTTTCCTACTAATATCGTAATCTTTTTTTTTTCCTATTACTCTCTAGATCTTATATATTTTGCTTATTTATATATTATTTTTCTTTTTTTATTCCCTAAATAGATTATCTTCAGCCATGTATATATTGCCTTGAGCTAAACTATTTCTAAAACTAATCAATGATGACCCTCCATGGATTCGCCTATATAAGCTGCAGCTAAAGTTGCAAAAATAAGAGCTTGAATACCACTTGTAAATAATCCAAGGAACATAACAGGTATAGGAACTACTAAAGGTACTAAAGAAACAAGAACAACAACTACTAATTCATCAGCTAATATATTTCCGAAAAGTCGAAAACTAAGTGATAAAGGTTTTGTGAAATCTTCTAAGATATTAATGGGTAAAAGAATTGGAGTTGGTTGAATGTATTTACCGAAATAACCTAATCCCTTTTTTGTAAGACCCGCATAAAAATATGCTACTGATGTGAGTAAAGCTAAAGCAACAGTAGTATTTATATCATTTGTGGGTGCGGCTAACTCTCCATGAGGTAACTGTATGATTTTCCACGGTAAAAGAGCCCCTGACCAATTCGAAACAAAAATAAACAGAAACAGAGTTCCAATAAAGGAAACCCATTGACCATATTCTTCTCCAATCTGGGTTTTACTCACGTCTCGAATGAATTCAAGGACATATTCGAAAAAATTCTGACCGTCAGTAGGAATGGTTTGTGGATTCCGAACAGCTATAATAGATGAACCTAATAAAATAGCAATTACAACCCAAGAAGTAATAAGTACTTGGGCATGGACTTGGAAACCTCCTATTTGCCAATAGAAATGTTGGCCGACCTCGACACCAGATATATCGTATAACCCCTTTAGTGTGTTGATAGAACATAAAAAAACATTCATATTGCCCCCTGAAACAAATAGAACTTAAAAAAAAATGATTTTGATTGGACCGTCTTTTTTTTTTTTATTTTAGACTTTCCTTGAGTTGTATATTTTTTTGATACCAACTTATTACAATATCCCTAATTCTTTTTATCTCTTTTGTGCGATTCAGGAATAGTAACCAATTCCATAAATCTAGGAAGTCCTACAAAAATAGATTTATCTTATTATTAATCAAGGATTTCGTATAGAGCTTAAATGGCCTTCACAAATTGCAAATACTAATTTGTTAAGAATTAATCGAATTGAAGCTATAGCGTCATCATTAGCTGGAATCGAAATATCTGCGAGATCTGGGTCACAATTTGTATCAATTAAACAAATCGTTGGAATTCCTAAAGTGATACATTCTTCAAGAGCCCTGTATTCTTCTTGCTGATCAACGATTATTACAATATCAGGTAACCCTGTCATATATTTAATCCCGCCGAGATATGTTTGTAAGTGAGATAATTGTCTCTTCAACATAGCGGCATCTCTTTTCGGAAGACGGTTGAGTCCCTCCGTCTTTTGTTCCGTTCTCAAGTCCCGGAACTTATGAAGTCTAGTTTCTGTAGTGGACCAATTCGTCAACATACCACCGAGCCACTTTTTATTAACATAGTGGCACCGGGCCCTTATTGCAGCCCGGACTACTGAATCAGCTGCTTTATTTTTGGTACCAACAATTAAGAATTGTTTTCCCCTACTTGCTGCATCAAAAACTAAATCACAAGCTTCTGATAAAAAACGAGCAGTTCGAGTAAGATTTATAATATGAATACCTCTACGCTTTGATGAGATATAAGGTGCCATTCTAGGATTCCATTTCCTAGTACCATGACCAAAATGAACGCCTGCTTCCATCATCTCTTCCAAATGGATGTTCCAATATCTTCTTGTCATTTCTCCCCACACTTCCTCTCTTTTTTTTAAGAAAAAAAAAGAGATGAGGTACCCTGAAATAGAAATAAAAAATTGTTTCAATGAAACCTTATCTTCTACCTCTAACGGGGATTGGCCGTTGATACACGATCCAAGCTATTATTCATTTATTTCTATTCGTTATTTTCTTTATTATTATATTATTACCAAAGCAAATGACTGCAGATAGGTAACAGGATGAATCTGCTCTTAGAAATTGAAAAATCCTAGAAATGATTGTTCTGATATACCATTTAAATTCTTTGAAATGCAAAAATCGAATAATTCTCTGTAGTGGAACAAAATATCTCTCATTTCCCCCTCGAATAAATTCTTCTTTTTAATTTCCAAAGGAATGTTATTATGTTGTCTTGAGCGCTGCGCTAATCCTTTGAATCCGGTACCAACGGGTATCATCCCTCCTAGGACAACATTCTCTTTCAGACCTTTCAGCCAATCTATACGACCTCGGAGAGCGGCTTTTGCCAAAACTCGAGCAGTTTCTTGAAAACTTGCTTCGGATATGAAACTTTGCGTATTTAGAGATGCTTTCGTTATTCCCAATAATATAGCTCGGTAATAGATCGGTTCTTCCAAAGCACGCCCCGTTCGTTCCGCTCGCAAGACTCCAATTAGTTCTCCAGGTAAAAAAACATTAGACATTCCGTCTTCTGAAACCAATACTTTTGATGTTATTTGACGTACAATAATTTCTATATGTCTATTATGGATCTCCACCCCCTGGGATCGATAAACTTTTTGTATCTTATTAACTAAAGAAATACGGCTTTGAACTATAGTTAGTTCAGCACCAATTAAAAATCCCCAAGGAATTCCAAGAATTCTTGTTATACGCTCGTTCCAACCCTCAACTCTCTTTTCTAGGCTCATCGATATGGAATCAATCGAACGCACTTCTAACACTTGTTCCACTTTTGGAAGACCCTGCGTTATATCACCAGATCTTGATTTTTCATATATAAAGGTAACTAACGTATCTCCTTCATAAATGATTTCTCCATAATGGAGATGAACAGTTGCTCCTGAAGTGGCCAAATAAGGCTTAGCTAATCTTATTACTACAGAATCAACTTGAACAATTAAAATTTGACCCGATTTTAGGTGTGATCCATTTTCGGCTATACATATATTTTCACAAATAAACTGTCCAAGGCTAATTCTTGTGAATGTTTCATCACAATAATTATCATAATAATTATGATGGAGAAAAAACCAAGTCAAATTGAATGTATTCAAAACCATGTTACTAGACGGATCAGAATTTAAAATCCTCCCGTTTTCATCCATTAAATAATAGTTAAATACTTCAAAAGTCTGTTTTAAATTGTCAAGTTCCAAATAGTTAGTTATCGAGAGCTGATTATGAGTTATTAACTGAGAAAAGGAATAAAAATGGAAAATTTGAGAGACTGCTCCTAAAGGTCCTAATGAATTCCTAATTGAAATTAGCGAATCTTTTTGAATTGATTCTTTTATCACATTATAAGATTTTCCATCATTAAATGGATCCATTTGAAAACAATTAGATGCTGACAAAATTATCAAACATTGCCGTTCTTTATTCCGATTTGTATTTAACAACGTACGAATAGTTCCTTGATTTTGACTAAGGGATTGTTGAACACTTCCCTTGGAATAAAGAGAATCCAATGGATTGCTATTGGTGTAATCAGACTCATTATTGAAGATCAATCCTGAACCTGAGGGGTCTTCCCTTTTTCTGATATACGAAATATGGGATTTCACTAAGTCTATTCTTAGGAAATTTCGAACCAAACCCAGACCATTTGTCCTTACCTCAACAAAGGAAGCGAGGGCTTCTTTGATAGAAGCACTTTTTTTGTCTTGGTCCCAATTCAACACTAAACAAGTCCGAACTAATTGAATACTTGTTCCATAAATTCCCCGAATAGGTTTACCATTTCCATAAAGGATATAATTGACAACTTTAAGTTCCAGATTATCCCTTTCTTGCAACGAATCCTGTGGGAAAAGTGTTACTAAATTTATACCGTCTGCTATTTCATATATGATTACAGGTCGAACCAAAACAAAATACTTTTTTTTAGTAGGTGTGATCCATTGTACATAAATCCAATTTTTTAATTTTTTTAATTTCTTAGAATTTTTTTTTACCCTTTCCGGTGATATCAAGATACCACTTTGTCGGGATATCTTATCCATCTCTCCAGGAAAATGTATATTTCCAGAAAATATTTTAAGTTCAATCTTTTTTTTTTTTTTCTCCACTCGTACCAATCCACCTACTCGGCTTCTTGTACTTAAAGTGATTGGTGTATCTACTCCAATGAGACTATTGTTCCGTACCATTATGGAACAAGATTCAGGTAAAATATGCACTTCCTCGGGAATGAAAAAAAATGGATCTACTTTCATTTGGTATTTTGGCTTAAATTCTTTAACTCCAATCAAATCTTCTTTTTTTCGGATTGAATGCACCCCTATAGTCCCATATTTAGTAATTCCTAAACTATTTCTTCTATATTGAGGATCGTCGAAATAAGCAAGAATCGAATTTCTCCGAAAAAGACCATTTATGGGGATTTCAATCGAAATGCTAGAACGGGGCAGTATTTCTTTTTCTCGTTCTTGAAGTGATTCAAATTGAACGATGAATCTATTTCTTCGCTTCCTTGCCAATAAATCACAATTCCCTTGGAAAATCCAAGGATATATAAGATTACAATAACCCGTACATATGATTCGATTAAGTTCTGAATAATTAGGAATTCCGCTTTCTTTTTTACCAAAAAGATTTGAACTAAAAAATTTGTGTCTTACTTGATCATTATTTACTGAAAGGATAGAAATAGATCTTTCTTCGACAGAAAGAGAATAAACGTTAATTTGATCTTGATCCTTATAGAGGGAAGGAATTACACGGGATCTAAAGCAACCCCCGGATAATACCCATAAATGACTTGTTTTTGGTAAAAGATGAACATTACTATATGTAAATTCGGGTGCATGGTACACATCGGTACTCCAATGCATTTCTCCCTCTGAGTCAGAATAAATATGTTTTCGAACCCTTTCTTTAAAATTGAAAGTGTATGTTCCCGCACGAATCTCAGCAATCACTTGTTCTGATTCTACATATTGATCATTTTGAACTAAAAGAAAACTTTTTGGTGGAATAGTAACCTTATGTAGAATATCCTCACTCTCAATAGTTACATACAAGTTGATATAACATAAAAAGGCAGGATGCCCATGACGCGTACGTGTGGGATGAACCAAATTCTCATTGAATTTTATTTTTCCATTAGAAGGAGCTCGTATATGTTCTGCAGTACCCCCTGTGAATACTCCGCCAGTATGAAAAGTTCTTAATGTTAGTTGAGTGCCCGGTTCCCCAATAGATTGACCTGCAATAATACCTACAGCTTCTCCCAATTCGACCAGATCGCCATGAGTAGGACTTCGTCCATAACATAATCGGCAGATCCAAGATGTACTCCTACAAGTAAAGGGGGTCCGAATAGATATTGGTTGTGTTTGAAAGGTTATAAAGCGATTGATAAGTCCAATACCAATATCTTGATTTTGAATGCCAATGCATCGCCGGCCTATATATATATCGTCTGCTAATACCCGACCCATTAATGTTTGGATAAAAATTCTTTCTGGCATCATCCCATTTCGAGAA